GCTCTTCGCAAGGCAATACCGACGGTATCCGCTTGACCTTTTCTAAGCGGGGACAAAATGAAACGACCATAATAAAGACGCTTACTATCTACTCTTGATTCAACACACTTCCACTGTAGTGTTTGAGTGGATCCTGCTACCTCCTCTCGAACCATAATAGACTAGTATTATTATTTGATCATTGAATCGTTTATTTCTCTTGAAAGCGGTTTAATTCTTTTACAGACGTCTTTTTTTAGGAGGTCGACATCCATTATGCGGCATAGGTGTTACATCGCGTATACAACTTAATCGTACACCACTTTTAGCAATGGCTCGTAATGCGGCATCTCTTCCACTACCAGCACCCTTTACCATAACTTCTGCTCGTTGCAAACCCACTGTACGAATAGCATCTACTGCTGTTCTTTGACCAGCATAGGGTGATGCTTTTCTTGAGCTTTTGAATCCACAAGTACCCGCGGAGGACCAGAAAACCACCCGACCCTGCGGGTCTGTAACAGTTATAATGGTATTGTTGAAACTAGCTTGAACATGAATAACTCCTTTTGTTATTCTACGTGCACTCTTCCGTAAACTAAAACGCGCATTCCTACGCAAACCAATACGCACTTTCCTACGTGAACCAATTTTTGGTATAGCTTTTGTCATATTTTATTATCTCATAAATATGAGTTAGAAATAACAAAAAGAAAAAAAGATACAAAGATATCCGTTTCAGGGTAAAATATATCCTTTACTTTAATTATTTTATTTGGAATTTGGACATTTCCGCGGGTACTTTTTTTACTTTTTAGAAAGTAAAGTTCTTTTTCGAAAGATTACCCCTGTCTTTGTTTATGCTTCGGGTTGGAACAAATGACTCTAATTCGTCCACGCCTACGAATCAGTCGACATTTTGTACAAATTTTACGAACAGAAGCTCTTATTTTCATATTTCCGTATTCCTTTCTTAAACTATGAATCTAATCTTTGGAAAAAATAAGTCTCTTCGCTTGAATTTTGGAACTTTGAATTTATTACCCTAGAAAAAAAAAGAAAAACCTAATTCTTTGAATCTTTGGTATCCTTCAAATCTTCGGTATCCTTCAAATCTTCGGTATCCTTCGAGTCTTCGGTACGCTTCGAATCCTTATGGGGAAGTCTATAAATTATACGTCCCTTGCTTGAATCATAACGACTTACTTCAATTTTGACCCTATCCCCCATGAGTATTCGTATAGAACTAGACCGGATCTTTCCTGAAATATAGCCCAGAATGATGGTGTCATTCTCTAGGCGAACGCGGAACATTCCGTTGGGTAGGGCTTCCGTAACTAAACCTTCGAAAGTGACTTTTGCTTCTCTCGGGTTTTTTTTTTCTCTCCTATTTTTTTTTTCTGTCATATTTTTTTTTCTCCTATTTTTCTATTTTGATTTTCAAATAAAAATACAACGTTTTTTTTTATTTGAAAAATAGGAAGTTCGAGATAGAATTCGGGTACTATAGGAGGGGCGATTACCATATATAACATAAGACTTCTCCCCCAATTCTGTTTAGTCGAGCTTCTCGATCTGTCATTATACCTCGAGAAGTAGAAAGAATAGCAATTCCCATTCCGCCCAAAACTTTAGGAATTCCTTGATAGTTGGCATAAATTCGTAAGCCGGGTCGGCTGATACGCTTTAAAAAGGTTCTAGTTCTATATATTCCTTTTCTAGTCTTTCTCTTTTGATGTCGCAAAGTTGAAACCAAGAAATATCTGTTACTTTCCTGATGTTTCCGAACACTTTCAATAAAACCCTCTCGTAGAAGTATTTTAACAATGTTTTCGGTAATATTTGTAGATACTACTCGAACTGTTCCTTTTTTATTCATGTCCGCGTTTCTTATAGAGGTTAGTAAATCAGCAATAGTGTCCTTGCCCATAAGACTCTAATTCTAGGTTCCTCCTAATTTTTCTATAATCAACATGTTTTCTTTTTTTTTTGATTTTAAAGCATATACGTGAAACACAATCTACTAATTTTTTCTTTGATCTATATCTTGCCTACTAGTATTTATAATACTTCAGGAGCTAATGAAACTATTTTAGTAAAATTCAATTCTCTCAATTCCTCGGCGATCGCGCCAAAAACTCGAGTTCCTTTTGGATTTCCTTTTTGATCAATGATAACCGCTGCATTGTCATCATAGCGTATTATTATACCGTCTTCGCATTTGAACTCTTTACATGTACGTACAATTACAGCTCGAATTACTTCGGATCTTTCTAGAGGCATTTGGGGCACTGCGTCTTTGATTACAGCAACAATAACATCACCAATACGAGCATATCGCTGATTACTAGCAGCTCCTATGACTCGAATACACATCAATTTTCGAGCTCCACTGTTATCTGCTACATTTAAAAGGGTCTGAGGTTGAATCATATTATTTTGATTTCAATTTGTTATTTCAATGCAAAAGGATGAAAGAAATATTGTCCTTCCAGAAAGAAAAACCTGGTTTTTTTATCTTCAATACTCCTTTTTTTGGGTTCTATATCTCTATCTCTAATCGAAGAAATTGACTTCGTATGGGCATTTTACTGGCAGCTATGGAGATAGCTGCTCTAGCTACAGTTTCGGATACTCCGCCCATTTCATAAAGTATTCGACCTGGTTTAACAACGGCTACCCAATATTCGGGGGATCCCTTTCCTGAGCCCATACGTGTTTCCGTGGGTCTTAGTGTAACCGGTTTGTCGGGAAATATACGTACCCATAGTTTTCCACCACGACGTGCATATCGTGTCATTGCTCTTCGTCCTGCTTCTATCTGTCTCGACGTGATCCAAGCGGGTTCAAGTGCTTGAAGAGCATATCTACCAAAACAAATACGATTGCCTCGGCAGGATTTTCCCTTCATTCTTCCTCTATGTTGTTTACGAAATCTGGTTCTTTTGGGGTTATAGTCGATGGTTCTTTCTTAGTTCCATCTCTACTGCAAAACTGGACATGAGAGTTTCTTCTCATCCAGCTCCTCGCGAATGAAATGAGAAAGCGTGCAAATTTCTCTAATTCCATAATATTTTGGAATATTATGGATAGATGCACATTAATAGATAATAGAAAAAGTTAGGGTTTTTTTAATATTGAATATTGAATTTGTTAAAATAGATAAATATATAGTCAAGAAAGAAGATCTAGAATATATCTAGATGTGTGTGTCTATTTATCTATATTCTATATTTATGGATAATGTAATCTTTCTTAACAAAAAATCTCCTTATTTTTACTCTTATTGAATCGCGGTAAAGTATTCTAATTCAATAAAGATTTCGCGGGCGAATATTTACTCTTTCCTGTCTTATTTGTTAATTTATATTATAACCTTACCAAATAAGGCAATTTTTTTGGTTTGTTCCGCCATCCCACCCAATGAAGTATTAGGATTCTTTTCAATAAAATCCTATGCAGTCATAGGTTCTGTCGTTCCCACTACTTCTCCTTTAATGGTTAGGTCTGAATCCCACAATGGAGCTTCCAAAAAATTTCTTTCCGAGTCAATTTTCTCAGTTTTATTAACCCGAGCCGCTCTTTATTATTGTTTTAAATTTGTATTTCTTGTTTCAAGTTACGATTTCGAATTCTCTGTTATTTTTACTATATTGATGCTTTATCACATTGCCTTTTATGATGTAACTCATAGACCATACATATTGGAATCCTATATCTTTCTTATTCCTCTTCTTTCTTTCTATCATCCCTCCTTTTATCCACATCCCTTTAGTTTTGCTTCACAACCTAGAATCCTTTTTCTTTTTTAGAGAAAAAATTGCAGTTGCTACAACTATATGATAGATCTACTCATTTATGATAGATGTATCATATAGTGACTGTTTCTTAGTTAGGATCTCGACAATACGAAGCAATAGGTTGGTTATTAGTTAATTTTCTATAATTACTAAGTTTTTTTCTTTTTCTATTTATAGTAGGGTTCAGTCAATTTTTTTGAATCTCCATTTTCGACTCTAAAGAAAAAACTAACGAGTCACACACTAAGCATAGCAATTATATTAAAAGATTTATCAATTTTCATTAAATCTTATAGAAAGAGGTAGAATTTCTTCTTCTTTTTCAGGGATTTCAGGAAAAATAAGGCTCTTGTCATTTTTTATTCTATCACTGAACAGAATGGGAAGACAAGGCTAGTTATTCTTCGTCTACGAATATCCAAATTTTTACACCTAATACTCCATAGATAGTTCGAATTGGATAGCAGCAATAATCAATTTTAGCGCGAATTGTTTGGAGGGGAAGTCTACCCTTTTTGATGCATTCGGCACGTGCAATTTCTTTCCCTGCGAGACGACCTGCAATTTTTACTTTTACTCCCCTTATATCTGCTTTTTTAGTTAATTCAATGGCTTTTTTCATTGCCTTTCGGAATGAAACTCTATTTTTTAATTGGAAAGCTATATATTCTGCAAGAATGTTAGGTTGTCTATAAGGTTCTTTAACTTTTTCAATAGCAATATTAAGTCTCTGGTTTACAGAATTAACTTCCTTTTGTAGATCTTTCTCTAATTCTTCGATTGCTCCTTTTTTCTTTAATAAATTGGGGAATCCAATATGGATTATGACGTGGATCGTATCGATTTCTTTTTGAATTTCTATATGTGTAATTACTTCGGAACTTGAGCCTGAGTCCATTTTTCTATTATGTGTAATTACTTCGGAACTTGAGTCTGATTCTATTTTTCTATTCGAGCCTTTTTTCCTATTCTTTTGTATATAGTTCTTGATACAATTCCGTATTTTTTTATCTTCCTGTAGACCTTCAGAATAATTTTTTGGTTGTGCGAACCAAAAGGAATGGTGATTTTGGGTTGTACCAAGTCTGAAACCGAGTGGATTTATTTTTTGTCCCATATTTTTCTATTCTATTTTTTTTACTGGGAATCGAAATCTTAGATGGATCTAAAGATTATTTAGATTTCTTTACTATATTTAGTACAATTGTTATATGACACATGGTTTTTTTTATGGGAGAACTACGTCCTCGAGCTCGAGGTCTGAATTTTTTCATAATAGTACTCCTACTGACTTCGGCTTTAGTGATGAATAAATTCGCTTTGTCGAAATCCCTATAATGAGTAGCATTTGCTGCTGCCGAATAAACCAACTTTAGGATGGGATAAGATGCTCGATAAGGCATGAGGTTCAGTATCATAACAGTTTCTTCGTAGTAACGCCAGCGAATCTCATCAAGAACTCTTTGTGCTTTGAAAACAGACATATGGATGCGTTTTTGTGCTTTGAAAACCCGTTCGAACTTAAGTAGACGATCGGTTGGAACTTTCCTTGCGAGTTTCCTTAGCCCACTCTTCTTCTTCTTTATTCTAGGGGTATACTTTACCAGTTTGAAACTTGTCATAAATAAGGTTATTCCCCGCCTACCTTTGTTTGTTTTTTTTATTTTGAATCTTTCTATTCTGAATTCAGTTAACGACGAGATTTAGTATCTTTTCTTGCACTTTCATAACTCGTGAAATGCCGAGTAGGCACGAATTCCCCCAATTTGCGACCTACCATAGGATTTGTTATGTAAATAGGTATATGTTCCTTTCCATTATGAATCGCGATTGTATGGCCAACCATTGCGGGTAGAATGCTAGATGCCCGGGACCACGTTACTATTGTTTCTTTCTCCTCCTTCATATTGACCTTTTCTATTTTTGCCAATAAATGATGAGCTACAAAAGGATTCGTTTTTTTTCGTGTCACAGCTGATTACTCCTTTTTCCATTTTAAAGAGTGGCATTCTATGTCCAATATCTCGATCGAAGTATGGAGGTCAGAATAAATAGAATAATGATGAATGGAACAAAGAGAAAAATCCTTTAGCTGGATAAGGGGCGGATGTAGCCAAGTGGATCAAGGCAGTGGATTGTGAATCCACCATGCGCGGGTTCAATTCCCGTCGTTCGCCCATCGCATTATTGCAAATTCCAAAAATGCAATTTTCCATATTCCTAGTTACGTATTTACTTACGGCGACGAAGAATAAAACTATCACTATATTTTTTCCTTTTCCTAGTTCTTCTTCCAAGCGCAGGATAACCCCAAGGGGTTGTGGGTTTTTTTCTACCAATGGGGGCTTTCCCTTCACCGCCCCCATGGGGGTGGTCCACAGGGTTCATAACTACCCCTCTTACTACGGGGCGTTTACCTAGCCAACACTTAGATCCGGCTCTACCCAAACTTTTTTGGTTCACCCCAACATTACCCACTTGTCCGACTGTTGCTAAGCAATTTTGGGATACCAAACGGACCTCCCCAGATGGTAATCTTAAAGTGGCCGATTTACCCTCTTTTGCAATCAGTTTCGCTACAGCACCTGCTGCTCTAGCTAATTGCCCACCCCTTCCACGTGTGATTTCTATGTTATGTATGGCCGTGCCTAAGGGCATATCGGTTGAAGTAGATTCTTCTTTTCTCTCAAAAAACCCCTTCCCAAACTGTACAAGCTTCTTCCAAAGCATACAGCTTTCTAGATGTATATGACGATCTCTAGACAGATGGATCTTATATGAATCGTATGATGAAGTACCACATGAGTGGATATATAGGAAAGGAATCCAAATCTGCCGAATCGCTCATGTTATGATCTTCTACATCCTAGGTCTCCGCGTTCCGTCATCTGGCTTATGTTCTTCATGTAGCATTCAGATCGAATGACTCTATGAAATTACGTCGATACTTCCACATATTATGGGTAACGTAGGAGACATCCCTATTTTCCCCGGGGGGTCTTAATTACCACTGCTTAGCTTTCAATTCGCCTCTGACCATCAAATTAAATGTGAATAACCCGTCCTCCTCTCTTTGAAACAAGGGGCGCTTCCGGTTCTGTGCGTGCTTCAAACAATTTTGTCTTCTCCATATTACCATATCTCTAGAGTCAATAATTTTCTATGAGGAACTACTGAACTCAATCACTTGCTGCCGTTACTCAACAGTTTTCTGTTGAGGTCTATCCCGTAGAGGTAGTCAAATTGGATCAGTGATCGATTTCTAGGTTTCGTCGTAAACCTAATTGGTTACTTCCAATTACGTAAATCAATAGTTCAAACCGCACTCAAAGGTAGGGCATTTCCCATTGATATAGGAACTTTTGTACCAGAAACAATAGTATCTCCAATTATAGCCCCTCTGGGATGTAAAATATATCTCTTCTCACCATCCCCATAGTGTATGAGACAAATGTATGCATTTCGATTAGGGTCGTATTCTATGGTTACGATTCTACCAGATATGTCTTTTTGATTCCGTCGAAAATCGATTTTACGGTATAGGCGCTTATGACCTCCCCCTCTATGCCTTGCGGTAATGATTCCTCTGGAATTACGACCTTTACCACAACGGTGCCGTCCATGGATCAAATTATTTCGTGGATTGGATTTCACTTGCCTGTCTACGGTTCCCTTGCGTGTGCTCGGGATAGGTGTTTTGTATAAATGTTTCGCCGTATTATTAAGTATTCTCCTTTAGTTTTTTTCTCTATCTAGAAGTGGAATAGAATAACCCGGTTGAAGGGTAATGATCATACGTCTGTAATGCATTGTATGTCCCAGAATAGGTCCCATTCTTCTACCCTTTCTGGGTAGTCGATGGCTATTCACAGCTACTACCTTAACACCAAAGAAGAGTTCGACCCAATGCTTTATTTCTGTCTTAGTGAATCCCGATTCGACATTAAAAGTATATTGATTCTTTCCCAATAAACGAAGACTTTTTTCTGTAAATACTGCGTATTTGATTCCATCCATAAATCGACTTTCCCTCCTATGCTCTGAGTTCCAGTATCGATAAGAATTCGAGTTCTTATTGTTCTTATGTTATGGTATGAATATACCATACCAATTCGTTATGTATGGATGATGGATGAGATTCCATGGATAGAGAGCCAGTTCCAATAGACTTATGGAACGTTCCCGTTCGCGTGCATCCAGCAGGAATTGAACCCGCAAATTTACCAATTATGAGTTGGGCGCTTTAACCATTCAGCCATGGATGCTTAACAGGGATCATCGTACATCGTAAATAACCAATTTTCATATAGAAAGACATATCATAGAAAAATGAAATCGAAAATATTCGGAGATGGCAAATATTCGGAGATGACTATGAAAACACCTCTCTGGATCCTCGAATTGAAAGAGAGATTGAGAGGGATCAAGAATCCTAATTCTCGCTATTTGGAATGGATCCAATTCTATTGAGTCTGACTCATAGTGATCATTTCTCTTTAGCAAAGAATGACCTTGGTTATCAAAGGATTGAACAACCGGGATCCATTTACTTATGATACCTAGTTGACATTGATAACAAGGATCTAATGAATTATGAGTTTAATAGATCCTCTTTAGCAGAAAGACGTATATTCCTTGCTCATTATCAGACAATCACTTATTCCCAAACCTCGTGTGGGGCTAATCGTTTTCATTTACCATCTCATGGAAAACCCTTTTCGTTCCGCTTAGCCCTATCGGGTATTTTAGTGATAGGTTCTATAGGAACTGGACGATCCTATTTGGTCAAATACCTAACGAAAAATTCCTATTTTCCTTTCATTAAGGTACGAGGGCTTCTTATTCCACAAGAACGAAAGCACCTTTTCATTCTTTCATATACTAGGGGTTTTTACTTGGAAAAGACAATGTTCCATACTAAAGGATTCGGGTCCATAACCACGAGTTCCAGTGCACTAGATCTTGTAGCACTTAGCAACGAGGCCCTATCCATTAGTATTCCACATAAGAAATCCATTATAGAAACTAATACAATTAGATTAGCTCTTCATAGACAAACTTGGGGTTTGCGAGCCAAGGTAAGACCGGCTCGGGATCATGGGACCCTTTTCTATCAGATAGGAGGGGCTCTTGTACAAAATAGACTTCTAAGTAATAACCCCATAGAATCTATCTATATAAAGAGGCAATCGTGTCAGGAAGCGGGTTTTTCTTTGGCCAAAGGGTACTTCGAACTTGGAACGAGCATGAAGAGATTAACGAGACTTCTTTCTCTTTTGAGTTTTTCTGGCGGACCGGTCGCGCAAGATCTTTGGTCTTCCCCCGGAACCGATGAAAAAAAGTGGGTCGCTTCTTATGGACTCGCTCAGAATGATTCTTCTCTATCTATAGTTCATGGCCTATTAGAAGTAGAAGGTGCTCTGGTGCAATCCTTACCGACAGAAAAAGATTGCAGTCAGGTTGATAATAATTGAGTGCCATTACTTCGTCGGTCCGAACCAAGGAATCCGTTAGAAATGTTTTGAAATGGATATTGTTCTCTCTTTGATCAGGGATTGCTATATGAAAAGAAGTGGAGTTTGAAAAAGGGAACGGAATGGTCAAACCGGAACTGCTAGAGGAACGAATTTTCAATAGCATAACTTGGGCTCCTAGAATATGGCGCCCTTGGGACAATCTATTTGATTGCAGGGTTTTGTTCCGAAGCAAAGATATCCGCGGAGGCCGGTTCGTTCGTCCTATTCTGATATTCAGGACCAAGAGGTACTGGATTCTCTTTCGGATAGGCCCTGAAAGGAGAAGAAAGGCTGAAATGCCAACGGATCTCTGTCTATTCTCTAATTCACCCGATCCGATAGTACCCGTTTTTGGAACGTCCAGTGCCAAAGTCACTGAATGGGTAAGTCACCAATCCAATCCCTTTGACAAATCGGGTGTCATATTAGATATCATATTCTATATATATAGAAATATCATAGAATAGACATATAGAATTTTTGGTCGGGAAATTCGAATGAATCATTGAGTGAAAAAGGAGCAAAGAATGACAAAAGACGAGACTCTACTAGTCTTCACTCTTGTGGTTTCCTCGGTTTCTGTTTTCTTATTCGGGATCTTGCTTTTCATGGTTCTCATCTCTGCAACTCGCGATTTTCGCGAGAGAACCAAATCCAAGTTGGTGAAGATCATGATTTGGGCTGGCATAGTAGTTATTACCTTTG